ACTTGCTTAGTATTAAATTGGGACCAAAAACAAAACGGTTCCAAAAAAGAGGTTTATGCCTCCTTTGTTGAGGTAAGGGCAAATGATCTAATTCGTGATTTCATAAGAATTGAGTTAGTCAAAGTCAAGTCCACTCTTTCATATAGCGGAAAAAGATATAATATAACAGATTCGGGATTGATTCCCAATAAGGGGCTAGATCGCGCCAATATCAATCCCTTTCATTCCAAGGGGAAGTTTCAATTACTTACCCAACAGCAAGGAACTATTGGTACGTTGTTGAATCAACATAAGGAATGCCAATCTTTTATAATTTTGTCATCATCCAACTGTTTTCGAATTAGTCCATTCAAGGGTTCGAAATATAACAATGCGATATTGGATCCCCTAATCCCAATTAGGTATTTGTTGGGTCCCTTAGGTACTATTGTACCTAAAATAACGAATTTTTATTCATCTTACCATTTATTAACTCATAATCAAATCTCGTTAAAGAAATATTTACTACTTAATAATTTTAAGCAGACTTTTAAAGTACTTCAAGTACTTAAATATTGTTTAATGGATGAAAATAGAAGAATTTATAATCCCAATTCATGCAGTAATATAATTTTGAATCCATTCCATTTAAATTGTTGTTTTCTTCATCACGATTCTGGTGAGGAGACATCCACAATAATTTGCCTTGGGCAATTTATTTGTGAAAATGCATGTTTATTTAAATATGGGCCACACATAAAAAAATCCGGTCAAATTTTAATTGTTCATGTTGACTCCTTAGTTATAAGATCGGCTAAGCCCTATTTGGCTACCCCAGGAGCAACAGTTCATGGTCATTATGGAGAAATCCTTTATGAAGGAAAGACACTAGTTACATTTATATATGAAAAATCAAGATCTGGTGACATAACGCAGGGTCTTCCAAAAGTGGAACAGGTCTTAGAAGTGCGTTCAATTGATTCAATATCGATGAACCTCGAAAAGAGAGTCGAAAGTTGGAACGAACGTATACCAAGAATTCTTGGAATCCCCTGGGGATTCTTGATTGGAGCTGAGCTAACCATAGCCCAGAGTCGTATCTCTTTGGTTAATAAAATTCAAAAGGTTTATCGATCTCAGGGAGTACAGATCCATAATAGACATATAGAGATCATTGTACGTCAAATAACATCAAAAGTGTTGGTTTCAGAAGATGGAATGTCTAATGTTTTTTCACCCGGAGAATTAATCGGATTGTTGCGAGCGGAACGAGCAGGACGTGCTTTAGACGAAGCGATCAATTATCGGGCAATCTTATTGGGAATAACGAGGACATCCCTGAATACTCAAAGTTTCATATCCGAAGCGAGTTTTCAAGAAACCGCTCGAGTTTTAGCAAAAGCCGCTTTACGAGGTCGTATTGATTGGTTGAAAGGACTGAAAGAGAACGTTGTTCTGGGGGGGCTTATTCCTGTTGGTACTGGATTCAAAAAATTAGTACACCATTCAAGGGAAAACAAAAATATTTATTTGGAAATAAAAAGGAAAAATTTATTCGAGTTGGAAATGGGAGATATTTTGTTATACCATAGAGAATTATGTGCTCCAAACAATTTTCATGGGACATCACAACAACCATTTACGCGATTTTCCTAAGAAGAGATTCATTCTTTTTACTTTAACTATTTGGTTAGGTTGGTCCAATTATTTATATTAATTTAGTAATAAAAAAATAAGTAATTAAAAGAAATTAATGGTTTGGACTATATATCAAGGGTCAATCCACGGTAGAAGGTTCCGTCGGAACAATTATTTATTTCAGGGTATCTTGTCGCTTTTTTTTTTTAATAAAAAAAAAAAGAGGAAGTGTGGGGAAATGCGGGGAAAAATGATAAAAAGATATTGGAACATCAATTTAGGAGAAATGATGGAAGCGGGAGTGCACTTTGGTCATGGTACTCGAAAATGGAATCCTAGAATGGCCCCTTACATCTCTGCAAAGCGTAAAGGTATTCATATTATAAATCTTACGAGAACTGCTCGTTTTTTATCAGAAGCCTGTGATTTAGTTTTTAATGCAGCAAGTAGTGGAAAAACCTTTTTAATCGTTGGTACCAAAAATAAAGTAGCGGATTTAGTAGCATCAGCTGCAATAGGGGCTCGGTGTCATTATGTTAATAAAAAATGGCTCGGTGGTATGTTAACGAACTGGTCCACTACGGAAACGAGACTTAATAAGTTCAGGGACTTAAGAGCAGAACAAAAGATGGGGAAACTCAATCATCTTTCCAAAAGAGATGCAGCAATGTTGAAGAGAAAATTATCTACCTTGCAAACATATTTGGGTGGGATCAAATATATGACGGGGTTACCCGATATTGTAATCATCGTTGATCAGCAAGAAGAATATACGGCTCTTCGAGAATGTGTCATTTTAGGGATTCCTACTATTTGTTTAATTGATACAAATTGTGACCCGGATCTCGCAGATATTTCGATTCCAGCTAACGATGATGCTATAGCTTCAATTCGATTCATTCTTAACAAATTAGTATTCGCAATTTGCGAGGGTCGTTATAGCTATATAAGAAATCGTTGATTATGATTAAGAATAATAAAATTAATTAATTGTTTGGGAACTCGATCGATTTATTGGATCGGTTACTATTCTTGAACTTTAAAAAGAGATAGAGATAAAAATGGGGATATTTATATTATGTTATGTGATTTTTTAGTATCCTAAAATTTAAATTTATTGGTATCCTAAATTCAATTTGTATTAAAAGATGATTAATGTTGGTGAGTTGAGAAAGAGATGGTTGAATCAAAATAATTTTTTAAGTTCGATTTATATCAGAGGACAATATGAATGCTATACCATGTTCCATTAAAATACTCAATGGGTTATACGATATATCGGGTGTAGAAGTAGGCCAACATTTATATTGGCAAATAGGAGGTTTACAAATCCATGCCCAAGTACTTATCACTTCTTGGGTCGTAATTGCTATCTTATTAGGTTCAGTCATAATAGCAGTTCGGAATCCACAAACAATTCCGACCGACGGTCAGAATTTCTTCGAATATGTCCTTGAATTTATTCGAGACTTGAGTAAAACTCAGATTGGAGAAGAATATGGCCCTTGGGTTCCCTTTATTGGAACTATGTTCCTATTTATTTTTGTTTCTAACTGGTCAGGTGCTCTTTTACCTTGGAAAATTATACAGTTACCTCATGGGGAGTTAGCTGCGCCCACGAATGATATAAATACTACTGTTGCTTTAGCTTTACTCACGTCAGTGGCATATTTTTATGCGGGTCTTACCAAAAAAGGATTGGGATATTTTGGGAAATACATCCAACCAACTCCAATACTTTTACCAATTAACATCCTAGAAGATTTTACAAAACCTTTATCTCTTAGTTTTCGACTTTTTGGGAATATATTGGCTGATGAATTAGTAGTTGTTGTTCTTGTTTCTTTAGTACCTTCAGTAGTTCCTATCCCCGTTATGTTTCTTGGATTATTTACAAGTGGTATTCAAGCTCTTATTTTTGCAACTTTAGCCGCGGCTTATATAGGTGAATCCATGGAGGGTCATCATTGATTAGCTTTTTTAATAGTCTTTTTTCACTTACCCGAAGTCATGCATGATTCCAAATACGCACTTGGTTGGGCAACATAATACATATATATTTGTATCTATATATGTATGGATCACCTAATCTCGTAGGAGGGAAGACAGACGATATTACGGAATTGGAAAAATATGGGTTAGGGGGTCAAGTCAAACTAGATATATGTAATGTCTATAAGTCTAACCCTTACATATGTTTCGAAGAATGATTCTAAAAGCCAATTCAATATAAAAATAAAATGCAGGTGGTTTACATTATGGAAGAAACAAATGTATATGTGATATTAGATATTTACTAGTTATATAGGGATTATCCCTATGGACTATATATTATATATTTTTATATTTTATTTATTCCTATTTCTTTCCCAGTATATTATTAATATCTATTTATATATTTATATTATTACTATAATACTATTTATTATTACTATATTGAATGTTGATTCTTTTATTTTTTTTTAACCACACTGCATTTCGTTTAGATGGATTACAATACAATATAAGTCTTTCTTTTTCGTCTGTAATTGTAGATTGAATGAAAAACACAGATGAACGTACAGATATAGAAAGTAAGTAAAGAACGAAGAATTGAATGAAAGAATGGTTCGAAACTAAGAAATGCAATAAGTAGAACTATATGCATATGAGTTTACAAAGATTTGATCATGGGTAGAAACTAAAAAAAAAAAAAGAGATATCGAAGTCATTCTGACGATTCACTAATATTATAATTTCAATTCAGAGTTTTTAATTACTTTGACCCGATAGATCGTAGTGATAAAATGTAGTGATAAAATAAGTAATAATGCATTGGTTGATTGTATCATTAACCATTTATTTTTTTTGTACGAGGAACTTACTATGAATCCACTGATTTCTGCCGCTTCCGTTATTGCTGCTGGATTGGCCGTAGGGCTTGCTTCCATTGGACCTGGAGTTGGCCAAGGTACTGCTGCGGGCCAAGCTGTAGAAGGTATTGCGAGACAACCAGAAGCGGAAGGTAAAATACGAGGTACTTTATTGCTTAGTCTAGCTTTTATGGAAGCTTTAACAATTTACGGACTGGTCGTGGCATTAGCACTTTTATTTGCAAATCCTTTTGTTTAATTTAATCCTAAAATTAGAAATGTGAAAACGTACGTTATGCGCTTCTTTCTTAGTCTTAGTTTATTTTATTAACTTGGACTTGCCGTTTGCTTCTTCTAATTATATCAACACTTTAATCCTAACAATTACTTATGAGACAATACCCCGGAAAGGGCTTATTTGAGGATGAGGAATTCACGGATCCGATCGCTTTCTTCCTTCCCATTCCCACCCTTAGTACAAGGGAAACCCCTTATTAAGAAACGTTTCAACAAACGAAATATTTTGCAATT